AATAAAGTGCCTGAAAAAGGATTATTCTGATAGGATAAATTATGCAATAATTTGCCTTTATTGTAAAATAAAGAATTAAACTTTAACTTTAGTAATCAAAAAACTAAATGCATCAAACATTTTTTTACAAAAAGATAAGCTAAGAAAAGCTTTTAGGTTCATACCCTAAATATAGGAATTATAAATCCTTCTTTTTAATTTTTTTAAATTCAACAAATATTATATTTTTATCTACATTAAATTTAAGAATTATCTTATCATTATCCTCTAATTCAATATTTATTATTTGAATAATAATCGAAACATCAAATTTATCATTTATCCCTATTATAATAAGAAAAAAAATAAAAAACTCAGAAAGAGTTATAAAATATTTTATTATCCAAAGAATTTCATCAATAATTATTATATTTAGAATAATTATAATATTAATAAATATAAATATTAAAATATTAATTTTAATATCATTAATTATAAAAATAGGTGGGGTACCATTTCATAACTGGATTATTTCAATAATCGAAGGAATTGAATATACTCCAATACTTTTAATAGTAACTATTATAAAAATACCACCTATAATAATATTTAGAATTATAAACATAAAAACAATAGAAATAATTTTATTATCAATAATAATTGCACCATTACTTATAATTAATCAAAACTCAATTAAAAAAATAATATGCTTTTCATCAATCTTTAATATAAGAATAATTTTATTCATAAGATTTGAAATAAAAATATGAATAACCTTTATTATAATTTACACAATTATAATAACAACAATTTTTAAACAAATTAGAACAAATAAAATTAAGTTTATTAATCAAATAATAATTAATTCTAATATAATAAATAAAAAAGAATTATGAATTTCAATACTCTCATTAGGAGGTATACCTCCTATAACGGGATTTATAAACAAAATAATAGTAATAAAAACAATATTAAATAAAAAAGAAATAGTAATATTATTTTTTTTGATAATTTCATCAACTATAGTTTTGTATGTGTATATAACATACATATATTCATGTTTAATATTCTATCTCTCAATAAATAAAACCTCAATAAAAACAATTGAAGTAAAAAAAAATTATAGATTAATATTTAATTTAATTATTCTACCAATATTCTTGATTAATAAATTATTTAATTAAGATTTTAAGTTAAATAAACTAATAACCTTCAAAGTTGTAAAAATCAAAATTAGATAAATCTTAGAATAACACCATTAATTTTGCAAATTAAAATTCTTAACTTAAACTATAAGATTATTAAGGGAATTATTTAAATTCTTAAGCAAATTTACAATTTACCACCTATTTTCAGACACCTTAATGAATAAATGATTATTTTCTACTAATCATAAAAATATTGGAACACTATATTTTATATTTGGAATATGATCAGGAATATTAGGAATAATATTAAGAATAATTATTCGAATAGAACTATCATCAGCAGGTTTACTGTTAAATAACAGACAAATTTATAATGTAATTGTAACAGCACATGCATTTATTATAATTTTCTTCATAGTTATACCAGTAATAATTGGGGGCTTTGGAAACTGATTAATTCCAATAATAATTGGAGCACCAGATATAGCTTACCCCCGAATAAATAATATAAGATTTTGACTTTTACCACCATCATTAACATTGATAATATGTAGATCAATTACAGAAATAGGGTCGGGTACAGGATGAACAGTTTACCCACCACTATCTATAAATTCAGCTCACTCAGGACCTAGTGTGGATATATCTATCTTTTCTCTTCATTTAGCAGGAATTTCCTCAATTTTAGGAGCAATTAATTTTATTTCAACAATTATAAATATACGAAGAATGAATATAAAAATTGAGCAGATACAACTATTTGTATGATCAGTTTTAATCACAGCTTTCCTTTTAATTTTATCTCTACCAGTCCTAGCTGGAGCAATTACAATACTTCTAACAGACCGCAACTTAAATACATCATTTTTTGACCCATCTGGTGGGGGTGACCCTATTTTATATCAACATTTATTTTGATTCTTTGGACATCCTGAAGTATATATTTTAATTCTACCAGGATTTGGTATCATTTCACATATTATTAATAAAGAAACAGGGAAAAACCAATCGTTTGGATCATTAGGAATAATCTACGCAATAGTTTCAATTGGAATCTTAGGGTTTGTAGTTTGAGGACATCATATATTTACTGTAGGTATAAACGTTGACACACGAGCTTATTTTACTTCAGCAACAATAATTATTGCTATCCCCACAGGGATTAAAATTTTTAGATGGTTAGCAACAATATTTGGATCAAACCAAAAATCAACAATTTCATTACTATGATCATATGGATTTGTTTTCCTATTCACGATTGGAGGATTGACTGGAATAATACTTTCTAATTCATCTATTGACATTATTATACATGATACATATTACGTAGTAGCACATTTTCATTATGTACTATCTATAGGTGCAGTATTTGCAATCATAGCAGGTTTAACTCAGTGATTTGAACTATTCACAGGAACTTCTCTTAATTCCAAATGAATAAAAATTCAATTCTTTACAATATTCATTGGAGTAAATCTTACATTTTTTCCACAACATATACTAGGATTAAATGGTATACCACGTCGGTATTCTGACTTCCAAGACTCAATATCAATATGAAATATTATATCCTCAATAGGAAGTATAATTTCAATAATTAGAATTATAATGTTAATTTTCAACATCTGAGAAAGTATATTATCAAAACGAATTCCATTATTCTTATACAATAATAATTCATCAATTGAATGATTACAAAAAATACCACCTCAAGAACATTCTTTTTATGAAATCCCATTTCTAACAAAATTTTAATATGGCAGAATAAGTGCAATGAACTTAAAATTCATATATAAATAAATATTATTTTATTAAAAATTAAATGAAAAAGAATATCTTTTAGAGACCCAGTTTCCCCATCTATAGAACAAATAATTATATTTCATGACCATACTATAATAGTTATTATAATAATTACAATAATAGTAATATATATCATAACATTTATTGTAACTAATAAATTAACAAATTTAATAATTTACCAAGAACAAATAATTGAAATAATTTGAACTATTTTACCAGCTATATTTCTTATCATAGTAGCTTTACCATCAATCCGAATTCTTTATTTAATTGAAGAAATATCAGAACCCATAATTACATTTAAAGCAATTGGACATCAATGATTTTGATCATATGAATATTCAGATATAAAAAAGATTGAATTTGACTCTTATATAAAACCATTAACCTTAAAGTCAATCCGAATTATAGAAACAGACAACCGAATAATTTTACCCATAAAAACCAAAATTCGGATAATTACAACATCAACTGATGTAATTCATTCATGAACTATTCAATCATTAGGAGTAAAAATCGATTCTATACCAGGACGAATAAATCAAGGAAGAATATTCTTATCACGACCAGGTATCTATTTCGGTCAATGCTCAGAAATTTGTGGAGCAAATCACAGATTTATACCTATTATAATTGAAAGAATTAACCTAAAATCTTTCATTAAATGAATAAAAAATTTCTCATTAAGAATCTTTAAAGCAAGAATTGGTCTCTTAAACCAAATTATAGTAAATTAGCAATTACTCTTAATGAAAAAATTTAGTTTAATAAAAATATTAATTTGTCAAATTAAAGTTGTTAAAAAACAATTTTTGCCACAAATATCTCCTATATGATGATCATCAATAATAATACAATTCATTTTATTAATATTAATTTTAATAACAATAATCTTTTTCAAGAAAAACTCCAAAATAAAATTAAAAAAAAAAATAAATAAAAAAATAATTTGAAAATGATAACAAACCTATTTTCAACTTTTGACCCATGCACAGGGAAGCTTTCAATAAACTGATTAAGAACTTTTATATTTTTATTAATTTTACCAAGAAAATTCTGAAAAAAAAATAATATTCAAGAAATAATAATAAACCTAATATTCAAATTTTTAAATAAAGAAATAAAAATAAATACTAAATATAAATCTATCAAAATTATATTAATTTCAATAATAATATTTATTTTAATTAATAACATAATAGGGTTACTTCCATATGTATTTACATCATCATCTCATTTAATATTTTCAATATCATTATCAATTCCAATATGAATTTCATATATATTTTTTGGATGGAAAAATAATACAAAATTAATATTAACAAATATATTACCAAAAAATACACCAACAATAATTATACCATTAATAATTTTAATTGAATTAACAAGAAACTTAATTCGACCATACTCCCTAGCTATTCGATTATCAGCAAATATAATTGCAGGACATTTACTTTTCAGATTATTAGGAGAAAAAAACATATTAATATTCATAATAATTATATTATTTATAATAACATTTGAATTAGCAGTATCAATCATTCAATCTTATGTTTTTATAACATTGATATCATTATATTCTAGAGAAGTATAAATGAACAATCATAAATTCCATATAGTAAATAATAGACCATGACCTATTCTTACTTCATTAAGAATCTTCACATTAGCTTTAGGGTCAGTAAAATGAATACATAAAATAGAAATTAATACATTATTAATAGGAATATTATTAATTTTTTTAACGTCATTTCAATGATGACGAGATATTACTCGAGAATCAACATTTCAAGGAAACCACAATAAAAAGATTATTAAAATAATAAAATGAGGAATAATATTATTCATCTTATCAGAGATTCTATTTTTTACATCATTTTTTTGAACTTTCTTTCATATAAGACTTTCACCAAGAATTGAAATTGGATTAAATTGACCACCAATAGGAATTGAACCTATAAAACCTATAGGAATCCCATTACTTAATACAATCATTTTAATTTCATCGGGAATTTCAATTACATGAGCTCATCACAGAATTTTAATAAAAATATTTAATCAAACAATTAGAAGAATAATAATTACAATCTTATTAGGAACATATTTTTCAATAATTCAATTATATGAGTACTTAGAATGTAGATTTTCAATTTCAGATTCAGTATTTGGATCAACATTTTTCTTAATAACTGGGTTCCATGGAATTCATGTTATCATTGGAACAATATTTCTTATTACATCAACAATTCGAATAAAAAAACTACACTTCTCAAGAGAACATATAGTAGGATTTGAATCTTCAGCCTGATACTGACACTTTGTAGATGTAGTATGACTAATACTATATATCTCAGTTTATTGATGAGGAATATATTCATTTAGTATAAAAAGTAGATAAAGCTTCCAACTTTAAGGTTTTTAAAAATGAATATTTATATTAATCATAACATTTTGTTCAGTAATTATAATATCAATTATCTTATTAACAATATTAATTATAGCAATTATAAAAAAAAAAAAAAAAATATAAATAAAATAACACCATTTGAATGTGGATTCAATTCAATGTCTAATAAACGATTACCATTTTCTTCACACTTTTTTATTATTGGAATAATATTCTTAATTTTTGATATTGAAATCATTATTATTATACCAATAATCTTAACAATAAAATTCTCAATAATAAAATCATGAATAATAACATCATTTTTAATTTTAACTATCCTAATTATAGGATTATATCATGAATGATATAACGGAATATTAAAATGAACAAAATAAGAGTTATAGTTAAATATAATATCTAATTTGCAATTAGAAGGTGTTCTTAAACTAACTTTAACATAGAAGTAAAAAATTTACAATTAGTTTCGACCTAAAATTAGAGTTTAGTCTCCATGTTTTAATTGAAGCCAAAATTTAGAGGCATCTTATTGTTAATAAGAAAATTGTTTTTCCAATTAAAAGAGATTAAGAAATTAAAATAGCTGCTAACTAATTTTAAAAGCGGTTTAAATCCGTTTATCTCTTTATATTCAAATAGTTTATTAAAAACATTTTATTTTCAATAAAAAGAAAGAAAACTTATGAATATCTTTTATGTTTCCAAAAAAATATTTCCTTAGTAGCTTCAATACTATATTCTAATTAAATAAACTATAAAAACTAAATAAAAAAAAGAAAATAAAATATAAAAATAAAAATAAATAAATTATACTTATTAAAAGAATACTTAAAAAATAAAATTATTAAATTATTAACAAAATAACCTAAACCAGAAAACCCATAATATTCACCTCAACATAATAGAGAATTATTAAAAGAATAAAAAAAAGTATATACTAAATAATAAAAAAATCAAAAATATCTTGATATAAAAATTATAAAACCAAAATTGTAATAAAATAAAAATCTATAAAAATAAGACTTAATTAAACAAAATTCATAACCTATAAATAAACCCATAAAAATAAAAAAAATAGAAAGTAACTTCATTTCTAAAGGTAAATAAATAAAAAATAAATTAAAATCAAATAATCAAACTAAAAAAGAACCAAAAAAAATTGATATAAAAGAAAGAAAAAAAATTCTTAACTTTATCCAATTTAAGTAATCATAAAAAACAATATAAAAACCTAAAGAAAAAGAAGAAATTATACAATAATAAAATAAACGAATTGAATATAAACAAGTTATACCAATAGATATATAAAAAAAACAATACAAAAAAAATCTATAAGAAAAAAATCTAAATGACTCAAAAATTAAATCCCTTGAATAAAAACCTGATAAAAAAGGAATTCCACATAAACAAATATTAGAAATGTTAAAACAAGAACAAGTAAAAGGTATTAATAAATTTAAACAACCTAAATAACGAATATCTTGATTATCATTCATATAATAAATAAAAATACCAGAACAAAGAAATATTAAGGACTTAAATATAGCATGAGTAACTAAATGGAAAAAACAAAAATCTGTTAATCCAACAAAAATTCTGAATATTATTAAACCTAGCTGTCTTAAAGTTGATAAAGCAATAATTTTCCTTAAATCATATTCATATAAAGAACAAAAAGAAGAAAAAAAAATAGTTATAACTCTAATAAAAATAAATAGAGAATTAAAACAAAATAAATTAGAATAAAAACGAATTAATAAATAAACACCTGCAGTTACTAAAGTTGAAGAATGAACCAAGGAAGACACAGGAGTAGGTGCAGCTATAGCTATAGGTAATCAAGAAGAAAAAGGAACCTGAGCTCTTTTAGTAAAACAAGAAAAAATTAATAATAAATAAATGTAAAAATTATAAAAATCTAAATAAAATAAAAAATGTCATGAACCATAAGAAATTAATCAACATGAACAAATTAATAAACCAAAATCACCAATACGATTAGTTAAACAAGTAATTATACCAGATAAATATCTCCTAAAAGATATATAATAAATTACTAAACAATAAGAAACAAGACCAAGACCATCCCAACCCAATATAATTCTAATTAAATTAGGTCTAATAATTATCAAAACTATTCTTAAAATAAAAATAATTAAAATAAAAAAAAAACGATAAAAAGAAAATCTATTTATACCCATATAATTATATCTATAAATAATAACCATACAAGAAATAAATATTACTACAGAAATAAAAACTAGTCTTAATCAATCTAAATAAATTAAATAGCTTAAATTAAATGAATTAAAATTATATAAAGTATATTCAATAAAAATTACATATGAATAATTCATTATATATATAGAAAAAAAAAAAAAAAAAAAAAAAAAAAAAAAAAAAAGGAGGGATCAAGAAAAATATATTAAAGATTTCAAAGTCAAATGAATTAGTTTCATCTAAGGTACCACAAACCCATATTTTAAATTAAACTAAATTGACAAAAATTTAAAATAAAACAAAAAAAAAATAAAAATTAAAAAAAAATAAGTAAATTAAATGAAAAAAAATAATAAAGTAATCAATTATATAACCTAAATTAAAACTAAAAGAAAAATAATTCTTTCCATGATTTATATAACTAAATATGTAAAAATTAAAACAAGAGACAAAAAAAAAAATAAAAAATATATAATAAACCGAACAATAACTATAACAAATCATTCTATTCATAATTAAAAATTCTGACATAAAATTTACTCTTGGGGGGCAACTTATATTAATTGAACAAAAAAAAAATCAAAATATACATAAAGTAGGAAAATAAATAATTATACCTTTATTAATAAAAAAACTTCGTCTATAAATAAAATTATAATAAAATCTAGCCAAACAAAAAAGACCGGATGAACAAAAACCATGACATACTATTATTAAATAGGAACCAATAAAACCTAATCTATAAAAAGACATTAATCCTATAATACAAAGACCCATATGAGAAACAGAAGAATAAGCAATTATAAATTTTACATCTGATTGAATCAAACAAATATAAGAAACTAGTAAAGAACCGTAAAGTCTTAAAGAATACCAGATATAATTATAATACAAAAATAAATCCTCAAATATAATTATAAAACGAATTAATCCGTATCCACCTACTTTTAATATTAACCCAGCTAAAACTATGGAACCAAATAAAGGGGCTTGAACATGAGCTTTTGGTAACCAAAAATGAAACATAAATATAGGAAACTTAACTAAAAAAGAAAAAATTAAACAAAAATTTAAATAAAAAGAAAAATTTAAATTTAAGTTCAAATCAAAAAATAATCTATTAAATTCATAAAATCAAATAATAAAAATTATTAAAGGAAGAGAAGAAAAAACAGTATAAAAAAATAAATAAAAACCAGACACTAAACGTTCAGGTTGATAACCCCAACCAAAAATTATTATTAATAAAGGAATTAAACTAAATTCAAAAAAAAAATATATTAATAAAATATTTAAACTATAAAAAATTAAAAATAATCTTAATAAAAGAAAATATCTAACAAAAAAAAAACAATTAAAATTATTAAAATTAAAAGATAAAATTATAAGCAAAAAAATAAAAAATAATAAAAAAATTATTCAAAAAGAATAAAAATCAACCCCAAAAAAATAAGTAATAGAACAATAAAATGTAAAAAAATTACTTATAAAAAAAAAAAAAATTATTAATACAATCACTATCTGAAAAGAAAAAACGTCCAAAAAAAAATAAATTAGGATCAAAGATAAAAATATAAAAACTATTATCATATAAACATTGAATTCAAATAATTATTACCATAAAAACGAATGAAATAAACTAAGGATCTTAAACCCAAAACACCCTCACAAACAAATATTCTTATTAATAAAACATATAAATACATAAAATTATTCATAAAAAGCAAAAAAAAATAAATTAAAATTAATAATCTAATTACTATTAATTCCAATATTATTAAACATAATAAAATATGTTTACGAACTATAAACAAAGAAATTAAACTAGAAGAAAAAATAAAAAAAAAAAAAAAATTCATAAGTTTTTATAGTTTAAAAAAAACATTAATTTTGTAAATTAAATTTAGAAAAATCTTAAAAACATCAACAAAAGGAGTAAACCTTTCATAATTACCCAAAAATTAAATTTTAAAATAAACTATTTGTTGAAATCAAAGTAATATTAATAAAGTTAATTATTATAAATTCAACAATACTAATAAATTTAAAAAATCCTATGTCTATCAGAACATTAATTATTATAAAAACATTATTAATTTGTATATTAATAAATTTTTTAAGATTAACATCATGGTTCTCAATAATATTTTTCCTTATAATAGTAGGTGGTTTACTAATCATTTTCTCTTACATAACTAGAACAGTTTCTAATGAAAAATTTAAATTTAAATTAAATTTAACCATAATTTTGATTATAATATTACCTTTAGAAAATAACATAATTGAAAATATCATAAACGAAAATGAAACAATCAATTGCAATTTTGAAGTTACAAAATTTTCTATAATTAAACTTTTTAATAAAAAATCTCTTAATATATCTATTTTCATTATTATTTATTTATTAATAACCATAATTATAGTTTCAAAATTAATTATAAAAAATATAGGACCATTACGAAGAAAAAACTAATGAATAAACCTATACGAAAAATAAATATAATTAAAATAATTAATAACTCAATTATTGACTTACCTACACCAATTAATTTATTTTCATGATGAAATTTTGGATCAATATTAGGAATTTGCTTAATAATTCAACTAATTTCAGGAATTATATTATCAATACATTATAATCAGAATATTGACTTAGCATTCAATTCAGTAGATCATATTATACGAAACGTAAATGGAGGATGAATAATTAAATATATTCACGCAAACGGAGCATCAATATTTTTTATATGTGTTTATATACATATTTGACGAGGTTTATATTATGGATCTTACAAATTAAAAGCAACATGAAATATAGGAGTATTAATCTTATTCGCTTTAATAGGAACAGCATTCCTTGGATACGTATTACCTTGAGGTCAAATATCATTTTGAGGGGCAACAGTTATTACCAATTTAATATCAGCCATCCCATATATTGGAGATATAATAGTTAAATGAATTTGAGGGGGATTTTCAGTTAATAACGCAACTATTAATCGATTTTTTTCTTTACACTTTACTTTACCATTTATCGTAACTATAATAGTTTTAATTCACTTAATACTTTTACATAGAACAGGTTCAAATAACCCATTAGGATTAAATTCAAATATTGATAAAATTCCATTTCACCCATATTATTCAATCAAAGATATTATAGGATTCTCTATTATAATCACAATATTCATTATATTAATTCTAATAGAACCTTTAATTTTATCTGATCCGGATAACTTTACTCCAGCTAACCCTATAGTGACTCCAATTCACATTCAACCAGAATGATATTTTCTATTTGCTTATGCAATTTTACGGTCTATCCCCAATAAACTTGGTGGAGTTATAGCATTACTAGCATCTCTTCTAGTTCTTTTTTCTATACCTATTTCCCATAAATCAAAATTTAAATCAATATCATTTTACCCATTAAATCAAATTATATTTTGAATATTTATTATTGTTTCCATTTTACTAACATGAATTGGAATAAAACCAGTTGAACAACCATTTTTAACTACAGGAGAAATTCTAACAAAAATATACTTTATATTTTTTATTGTAAATCCAATTTTTATAAAAATATGAGATAAAATTATTAAATAGTTACTTAGCTTATAAAAAGCATATATTTTGAAAATATAAGAAAGATTAAATTTAGTAACTTAACAAATATTTATGATAAATGATTAAACTCTTTAAAAAGACAAAAAAGAATAAATAATTTAAACTAATAGGTAAATAACATTTTCAAGATAAATATATAAGCTTATCATAACGGTATCGAGGAAAAGAAGAACGAATTCAAATATAAATAAAACAAAAAAATACAATCTTAAAAAAAAAAAAATAATTAAAAAAATTTGCTCCTAAAAAAACTAAACAAGTAAATATTCTAATAAAGATAATTGAACAATATTCAGAAATAAAAATATAAGAAAAACTTATGGATGAATACTCAACATTAAACCCTGAAACCAACTCTCTTTCCCCCTCAGAAAAATCAAAAGGAGATCGATTGCTTTCAGCTAAACAACAAGAAAATCAACAAAAAAATAAAGGAAAAGAAAAATAAATAAATCAAATACCACTTTGAAAAACTATTAATCTAAATAAATCATAACCTTCAATTAAAATAAAATAACAAATTAAAATAACAGATAAAGAAACTTCATAAGAAATTGACTGTGAAACCCCACGAATTCTACCTAATAAAGAATATAAACTATTAGAGGATCAACCCATTACAATAATAAAATAAATTCCTAAACTTAAAATACATAAAAAAAAAATTAAACCAAAATTTAAATAAATTAAATTACCCAAAAAAGGAAAAATTACTCACAAAGATAACGAATGAATTAACCCAAATAAAGGAGAAAAAAAAAAAAAAAAAAAATTACAATTCTTAGGAAAAAAATACTCCTTTAAAAAAAGTTTAAATCCATCTCTAAAAGGTTGAAATAAACCTAAAAACCCCACTTTATTTGGACCTTTACGATATTGAATATAACTAAGAACTTTACGTTCTAATAAAGTAAAGTAACCGACTGATACTAAAACCATTAACAGTAAAAAAAAAAAAGTTATTAAATAAATTATTGAATGTAATTAATATTACTTTATTAAAATCTAAAATTAATGCACTAATCTGCCAAATCAATAATAAAAAATATTTAAATATTATTCATTGGTCCTTTCGTACTAAAAGAAAAAAAAAATTTCAAGATAGAAACCAACCTGGCTCACACCGGTTTAAACTCAAATCATGTAAGTATTTAAAAGTCGAACAGACTTATAATTTTAGCTTTTGCACCAAAAAATTAACTTAATTCAACATCGAGGTCGAAAACATTTATATAGATAAGAACTCCTTATAAAAATTACGCTGTTATCCCTAAGGTAATTAAATCTTTTAATCATAAATATGGATCAAAAAAACAATTATAATGAAAAAGTAAAATAAAGATTAAATTTATTAATCACCCCAACTAAAATATTTATAAAATTTAATAAAAAAAATATTTAATAAAAATTAAAAAAATTCAAATTCTATAGGGTCTTCTCGTCCCTGAAAAAAACTTTAGTTTTTTTACTAAAAAAATAAATTCTAATACTTTAATTAATAAAACAAGTCCCTCATTCATTCTTTCATACAAGATTCCAATTAAAAACCAAATTATTACGCTACCTTTGTACAGTCAATATACTGCAGCCATTTAAAATAATCATAGGGCAGAAGTTACCTTAAATATAAAATCTTAAAGAAATGTTTTTAATAAACAGTTGAAGACTAAATTTGTCTAATTAATAAAATTAAAAATAAAAAAAATACTTATTAATTCATTATTTATAATAATAAAAAATTAATTAAAAAAATTAAGTAAAAATTTAAATAAAAAAAAAAATAATTAAATGAAAGTAAAGTATTACAAACTAAATAGAAAATATTAAACTTAATAAAAATCAGAAAAAAAAAATTTTAAAAAATTAATTAGATTATCCAAATTAATATAAGAATTAAAAATTCAATTTATAAAAAACTTAAATCCAAAATTTAACTTAATCCCTAACAACCAGATATATAAAAATTCAAATAACTTTTAATTATTAAATATAAATTTGCAAAAATTATTAAACAGTTAAAAAAATATATACTTAAATAATTAAATTTCGGGAAAAAAAAATAATTATATTAATTAAATTACCCTGATACAAAAGGTACTATAAAATAATTACTCAATTAAATAATAAAACCTTAACAGTAAAAAAAAAAATTTTTTAATTAAAATACTAAAAAAAATTAAAATAAAAAAAAAAAATGATAATACAATCAGAAAGAATATTATAATTTTCAAATTAATGTAAATAATTAGCTTTAAAATAAGCTACATCCTGAAAATAATCTAGACTCACTTTCCAGTAAAACTACTTTGTTACGACTTATCCTATATAAAGGAGTGACGGGCGATATGTACATTAATTAGAACTTTATTCAAAATAATTAATTAATTAAATTTACTATTAAATCCTAATAATAATTCAAAAAGAAGATTAATTTTTTTTTTAAATTAATGTAACACATAAAAACCAAAATAAAACTGCACCTTGACCTAAAATTATTCTAAAATAGAAAAAGAAAATTTTTTCTTTATAAAAATATTTTATCAATAGAGATATACAAATAAAAAATTTGGTAAAAAATATCGTGGATTATCAATTAAAATACATGTTCCTCTAAAAAGATTTTATTAACCGCCAAATTCTTTGATTTTTAAAGAACATAACTAATATTAATCAAGAAAATATAAGAAATCAATAATAGGGTATCTAATCCTAGTTTTTTAAAAAATTTTAAAATAAAAAAAAAAGAAAAAAAAAAAAAATATAAATTTCACCCTAATATAAAAATAAATAATCAAATAATAGTAATAATATATAAACCAAAAATATTTAATTTCATAAAATGTATAACCGCGAATGCTGGCACAATATTTTTCTAAAAAAATTAGATCAATAAATAATTATTTATAATAAATAATAAAATCAATTACTGAAAAAAAAATTCATGTAAATTAAATAAATAATAAATAAAAAAGCAAGAATAAAACTTTTTTTTAACAAATAAACAAATAGAATTATAAAATATATAATTAAATGAATATAAATAATTATAAATAAGTATTCCTAATTAATAAATAATTATTAGGAGTTATATATAATTTAAATACATTAAATATATTAATATGGAATAAATTATTACATATATATATATTATATATATTAAATATATTAATATGGAATAAATTATTACATATATATATATTATATATATTAAATATATTAATATGGAATAAATTATTACATATATATATATATATTATATTATATTTATCAATATGGAATAAATTATTATTATTTATATCTATATTTTTAGAATGAAATTTCTTAATTACAAATAAATGGTTACATATATATATACTCCTTCTACCCCCGGACACAGGACCACCCCCAACACCAGTACATGTAAATTTGCGTAAAATAATAAATAAAATTATAAAAACAATTTTTAACTTTCTGAATAAATTTGAACTAAAAAAAATAAAAATAAAATAAATAGAAATTTTTATCAGAAATAATAAACAAAGTTATTAAAATATTTTTCAACTTTCTGATTAAATTTGAACTAAAAAAAAAATTAAATAGAAAAACAATAAGGAGCAATTTTTTAAAAGATTTAAGTAAATTATTTATTTTAAATTTTTTAAAAATAGAACAATATAAATGATTCTATCTTTTTTTTTTAAAAAATA